AAGAGCTCTTCAAGAAACAACCGATTTCCTCTCTCGCTACCAATTGATCTTCAAACTGACCTTTTCTTTCTATGAATGAATTAAATTAAGCTTATTGTTTCATCTTGCTCCTGAAATGGAATAAAAGAAATAAATAGCTTTAGAGATTCTTATTCTTCTTTTTATGTTTATTTTTTGTCTGTTTTCTGTTTATAGTTCGTTCTTTTCTTTCAGATCAATCGGAAATGTCGGAATAGATCTTTTCATTTTCACGGGTCAAAGAAATCAAAATACTTCGAATACTTTTTTTTCTATTTACTTTTTCTCTATCAGAAAAAAAGCGAATTTCTTATTTTTTACTTACTACTTAATTCTTAATGAAAATTCCATACAATATTCAATAAAAAAAAATAGGAAACTTGAAATGAAAGTTCCTTTCACGCATGCATTCTCCATCCCATTGTCGGAACAAAAATATGGATGCATGGATTATAGAAATAGTTGGTGGTACATGAAGCCACACTCTATCGAAATTCATTCCGTTTTGGAATCAAAGAAAAAAAAGATATGGAAAATAGCTTTTTTGTTGTGATTTGAAATAAAAGCTTTCTCCTCTCTAGGAGGAAGAGGCTAGCCAATTTATTCCTATGGAATAGCTAGGAAGACAAAGATTTAATCGGAAATATCGACAAATTCAGAGTTTAAAGAAATAAAAAAGGTCAACTGTTCCAATTTAATCTCTATCAAATTTTAATATCAGAATAGCGGGTATAGTCATGATTCAATAGGTCAGGTCCACTTACTTTTTCATTTGTTTATTTCGAATCTTTCCATTTCAATGAATTTCATTCAAATAATAGAAAATCGGAATAGTTGCGGATTCGGGAAACGACTTATCTTATCATTATACTTATATTATCATTATAATAGAATGAATATTAGTTCAACTTTATAACTACTATTGCTTTTATAACTACATATTACTAGAGTATATTACTAAGTATAATTTATTATACTTGGAAAGTTGCTTCCTTTGTACTTTTAAAATATCAACAAACAATATCTCTATTCCCCGTTCAAATCAAACAAATAGAATGGAGTTTTCTGAAAAACCTCAAAAGCCCCTTATCGGATTTGAACCGATGACTTACGCCTTACCATGGCGTTACTCTACCACTGAGTTAAAAGGGCCCAATTCTTGACTGAGTCATTATCTATATACATAGAAAATAGATCTATGTACATCTATTCCATATACTAAGTTATTATATACTATACAATAATAGAATAGCAGTTAGATACTTGGTTCGAAATGCGGTCGGTAATGGGTTAACTTAACCTCATTTTTTTTTTCTAGTAGACAACTGAACGGATTCTTGAAACTGAAAGGATTCTTTCAGTTCATATTATATGGAGTTCTATAATTTAATTAATTAATATTTAATAATTTTTTTATAGAGAATGAATGATTCATTCATTAAATTGAAATGACAAAACAATTCTATAGAGTCATGTAAGACGGAAAGATCTTTTGAATCTAATTTTTCAATTAGAATTATATTGACAATTTCAAAAACTGTTCATACTATGAACATAGTATGATGGCAGTTGGGCACGTATGCCCCCATCGTCTAGCGGTTCAGGACATCTCTCTTTCAAGGAGACAACGGGGATTCGACTTCCCCTGGGGGTAGGTTACTACAAAAGGAAGTTGATCATAGATTATCAATAAGCCTAAAATGGAATTGATTCTTCCTGGGTCGATGCCCGAGCGGTTAATGGGGACGGACTGTAAATTCGTTGGCAATATGTCTACGCTGGTTCAAATCCAGCTCGGCCCAAAAATTTGCTCATCCATTATGAGATGAAGATATTTGTCCTCCCGAAACAGCTGATACACGCAATTATATACTCTATTTTTTTTGTTGCTCTATTTATTTGTTTCGGGAAATGGAAACTTAATAATCATAATAATGATTATTAAGTTTAATATAGTAAAGTAGAAAGAAAAAATCAAATTCTTTGTCTTTATTGAAAGATCGATTTTTCAATAAAAAAATTGACTAGTAATTTGTTTTGTGTCGTTCTTACTAAAGTGCATATTCATGTGGAGATCAATAGATCACCCGCATCTCTGTTCCAACAAGCAAATTTTAATTAAAAATAAAATGATTAATGATTTGAGTCATAAAAAAAAAATGATGTATACTTTAGTTCCCTGGGATTGTAGTTCAATTGGTTAGAGCACCGCCCTGTCAAGGCGGAAGCTGCGGGTTCGAGCCCCGTCAGTCCCGACGGATCCAATAATCAATAAATATATCAATTCATCTTTCCACCTTTTTGCAAAAGGACAACAAACAATAGAATTTCACTTTCAGATAGCCATTTTTTTGATGATTCTTAGTTCTTTTTTCTTTCCCTTTTGCTTTTTTTGATTTTGTTCTCATCAAACAAATATGAAAATTTTCATTACTTGAACTAGTAACGGATTTCGAGGCGAGATACGTTGATTAGTACTAGAACAATTTTGATTGGTGAGATCCTATCTTAGGATTCCAAGATATACCTTATTGGGTTTGGTTTTTCAATTTCTCGCGTCTATCTAATGCAAACAAATTTCATATGCTTTTCGGAAGTACATGCACAAATGGAACTTGTTGAAACATTCTATATCATTTAAATTGCCCGTTGACCTTGTGATATATGCGCCCTAGTAAAAACCCCAAGCAAAAAAAGGGGGAGAATAGTAATAAAAGAAAGATCAAACAACTATCCTTTCCTTTTTCGAACTTTTGTAATGAAGAATCGTTTTTTTTTCTTTCCTTCTTTTTTATTTATTAAAAGAATTTTAATAAATAAGAATTTTGTTTGTAATTTTAGTATTTTTGTTGAAAGTTCTATCAAAAAAAGACCAAACATCCTAAAAAAATGAATTTGATAGAATTTCTATTTTTTGTACCAAGACTCGTCTTTTTCACACTTTTTTGTAAGAAAAAAAGTAAATCATTAAAAAAAAAGAAAACCAAAAGGGATTTTCGAACTTAACTTCTTACCCCCTTTTCTATTTTCCTTTTTTTTATTGTTTTTTGGTTTTGTAACCGGTGGAAGTGGAAAAGTGAAACTTCATTAGATGATTGATTGTACAAGGAATACGACAGGTTATAAAAAAAAGAATGATAAATAAAAGAATTCTTGATTTGACAAATTCGATTTTTCTTTTTTTGGATTCAGTTCAGTATGGATAAAAGATCTTCCTATGTTATACTATTCAATTCGCGACGGCGAATTGATATGATTGATATGATAACTCAGATATTGTTATTCATGATATGAATCTGATTCAATATCATCAAGATGGAATTCATCCCATTTAATTTAAAGGTCAATTTTTGATCATCTCTATGGGATTAAATCCCGAGTTAATGCGAAGTAAAAAAAAGATGAGATTATGGAAGTAAATATTCTCGCATTTATTGCTACTGCACTATTCATTCTAGTTCCTACTGCTTTTTTACTTATTATCTATGTAAAAACGGTCAGCCAAAATAATTAATTTGAATGAAACTTGACTTCGTAGTTCTTTATCAATGATTGAAAAATAGAAAGAAAAAAGGATTCCAATTTCGTTTCTTAACGGAAATGAGCAGGCTAGAATCAGCAATATTCGATGAGATTTGATAGTATGGTAGAAAGAAACATATGAATCTTTCTACCATACTGTCGATTCGATTAGTCTTTTTTGTTCGTGTAGGAAGTTGGACTATAACCATAATAAAGATACAGACTTAGTTTAATATTGATCAATCCAGAATATGTATCTTCATATATGTTATGTACATAGCGACCCCAATTCGATTTTTTTGCTACATATATTTGATCTATTTGTATTGATTCTGATCAATCCGAAATAATCGAAAGGCAATTCTTACTTTTTTTACAGCTCGAATTCTTAGATTTCGGATTCTTTCAAATAGAAATCCCAGTATTTGCCAAACGAATCAAAGAAACAAATAAAAGTAAAGTACGGTATATATTAATAAAAAAACCAACTTAGTAATTTAATTTTTTTATCATTGCCAACCCAAAAAGGAAAAAAGTGAATTGATTGACTGGTGGATAGATGCTCAAATAGAGTTCTATAGGAATTATTGAATGTTTTATTGACATTTTTCTTTTTATCTTGAAAAACACTTTTCGGAGTGATCTATAAAATAAATGATACAGTTTTATTCCTCAACTAAAAACTCAATTAATTTAGTTAAGTAGTATTTCTAGAGTCCACTTCTTCCCCATACTACAAGTGAAAGAGAAAATGTAAAGACGACCATTAAAGCAGCCCAAGCGAGACTTACAATATCCATATGAATTTTTGTCCCCTATTTCTATGAATATGAAGGAATTTTTCCATTATTGTTTCCTAATAATAGTGAAATCCATGGTACAGAGTCAAAAAATTTTCGGACTATTAATTTAATGAACCAATCCAATATCTGACAGAGACTCTTTTGAATTTGTATACAAACTCTATATCCGCTTTTCTACAATTACTAACTATTAATTACTAAAATATTACCTCTTGTAGAATTCAAGGCCCAGTCAGTAACCACTCCAATAGGAATGGAGAGGTCTCGGTAGCCTTTCCACTACTTACTTGAATCTTTCCTTGAATCCTAGAATAATTTCGCTTTTGAAAACCCCCAGATACTTAAAATCAAGTATGGATTAAGAGACCCTTTTCTCTTTTTCTTCGGCTGGAGAAGAATCTAGCGAGTTATAGGTTATAGCAGTTGATAAGGGATTTCAAGTCTTTTGTTAATTCGAATCAGGCGACACCCGGATTTGAACTGGGGAAAAAGGATTTGCAGTCCTCCGCCTTACCACTCGGCCATGCCGCCAAAACGAGACAAAATAGACGAAAATATTACCTTTTCGTTTCGAATGGATTACTGAATTTTTTTTATTTATTGTACTTGCATTTTGAATCCCCTTTCCTTGATAGCCCTTCCACTACTTACTAAAAC